CTTTTAATTTCTCTCGAACCATAGTAATATTATTTGTCAGATTTTTGAGTCATTTATTTCTCTTGAAATCTCTTCAATGTTTATTTCTACACTCGTCTTTTTTTAGGGGGTCTGCAGCCATTATGTGGCATAGGGGTTACATCCCTTACGAAACTTAAAAGTATACCACTTCGACGAATAGCGCGTAATGCTGCATCTCTTCCGAGACCCGGACCTTTTATCATGACTTCTGCTCGTTGCATACCTTGATCTGTTACTGCTCGAATAGCATTTCCTGCTGCGGTTTGAGCAGCAAAAGGTGTCCCTCTTCTTGTACCCCTGAATCCACAAGTACCGGCGGAGGACCAAGAAATAACCCGACCCCGTACATCTGTAACTGTCACAATGGTGTTGTTGAAACTTGCTTGAACATGAATAACGCCCTTTGGTATTCGCCGTGCACTTTTACGTGAACCCACACGTCCAGTCCTACGTGAACCGCTTCTTGGTATAGATTTTGCCATATTTTATCATTTCCGAAATATAAGTCAGAGATATATGGATATATCCATTTCATGTTAAAACGGATCTTTTATTTTGATTTGTTTATCGGTTCCTTTAGAGAGTCCCTTTTCGAAAGATTATCCTTGTCTTTGTTTATGTCTCGGGTTGGAACAAATTACTATAATGCGTCCCCTTCTACGGATCAGTCGGCATTTTTCACAAATTTTACGAACGGAGGCTCTTATTTTCATAATTATTATTCCTTAACTGAATTTCGAATCTACTTTACTGATTGGAAGAAAATGAATTTCTTGAAATTTTTGAACCGTGAATTGGATCCTCATGAAAGGAATCTTGAAAAACCACCGAACCATTCGAATCTTTGTTGTGGGGTCTAGAAATTCTGCGCCCCCCCCCCCCGTTTGAATCATAACGACTTACTTAAATTTTGATTCTATCTCCTGGTAGTATAGGTATAAAAGAGTGTCGTATCCTTCCTGAAACAGAACTTAGAATCTGACTTCATTATTTAAACGAACCCCGAACATACTATTGTGAAGTGATTCAGTAATTAAACCTTCATGAATCCATTTATTCCAGACAAACCCTCCTTGAAGTATCAACTAATGTAGGAAGGCGTGATATTAGACAACTTGGCTTTTTTATTCGTTTTTTTCACAAACAGGAAGTTACAGATACAATTCGGATAGCAGAAAATTTACCATATATAGCACAAAATTTCTCCGCCGATTCCTTCTAGCCGAGCTGCTCGGTCTGTCATTATACCCCGAGAAGTAGAGAGAATTACAATCCCCATCCCGTCTAAAATTCTAGGAATTCGTTGGTAGTTAGAATAGATTCGGAGACCAGGTCGACTTATTCGTTTTAAATTTAAAAGAGTTCTATAAGGCCCTTTCCTATTCCTTCTATGTCGTAGGGTTAAAACAAAAAAATATTTGTTATTTTCTACAAGTTTCCTTACGTTTTCGAGAAAACCCTCTTGTAAAAGTATTTTAACAATGTTTTGGGTCATGTTAGTAGATGCTATTCGAACCGTTCCCTTTCGATCCATGTCAGCATTTCGTATAGAAGTTATTATGTCAGCAATAGTGTCCTTACCCATGATAAACTAAAATTTTTGTTGCTTCCGAATTTTGATATAATCAGCATGTTCTTTTTTTATAAAAATTATTAAAGAAAATTCTTAAAAGTATATGCGTGAGACATAATCTACTAATTTATCTATTTTATTTAAATACTATCACTATCTCACGGTCTCATATTATAATACCTCAGGTGCTAATGAAACGATTTTAGTAAAATTTAACTGTCTCAATTCCCGGGGGATCGCGCCAAAAACTCGGGTTCCTTTTGGATTTCCTTCTTGATCAATGACAACTGCAGCATTGTCATCATATCGTATTATTATACCGTTATCGCGTTTGAGTTCTTTACAAGTACGTACAATTACAGCTCTGATCACTTCTGATCTTTCTAGAGGCGTATTTGGTACTGCTTCTTTTATCACAGCAACAATAACATCACCAATATGAGCATATCGGCGATTACTAGCTCCTATTATTCGAATACACATCAATTCTCGTGCCCCGCTATTGTCTGCTACATTCAAATGGGTTTGAGGTTGAATCATATCATTTTTTTTTATCTGTTTTTTTAATGTAAAATAAAGCAAAGGACGAAGTAAAAAAAAAAAAAAAAAGAAAGAAAACCCTGCAATTGTTTTTTTTATACACAAGACTTCTTTCCTTTGGTTCTACATTTCTATCCAGAAATAATGAATTGAGTTCTTATAGGCATTTTGGACGCCGCTATTGAAATAGCCTTTCGAGCTATATTTTCGGCTACTCCACCCATTTCATAAAGGATTCTACCCGGTTTAACAACAGTTACCCAATATTCTGGGGATCCTTTCCCTGAACCCATACGGGTTTCCGTGGGTCTTACTGTAACTGGTTTGTCTGGAAATACACGTACCCATATTTTTCCGCCACGGCGTACATTTCGTGTCATTGCTCGGCGCCCTGCTTCGATTTGTCTAGATGTAATCCAAGCGGGTTCAAGTGCTTGAAGAGCATATCTACCGAAACAAATATGATTACCTCGATAAGATATTCCTTTCATTCTTCCTCTATGTTGTTTACGGAATCTTGTTCTTTTTGGGTTCTAGTTGATGGTTCTTTTTCAATTCCATCTCTACTACAGAACTGGACATGAGAGTTTCTTCTCATCCAGCTCCTCGCGAATGAAACGACTAAAACAGATTTTATCAAGATATACATGTCTTTAATGAATAATATGCTGAATCATAGGATTCTTTGAAATTGCATCTAATTAATCAATTCGTTAATCTATTCGAAATTTGTCTAGCGTGTTTAGATATTATTTAATTAAAAACGTATTCTATTTCTAGATAATGTCAATGTCTTTTTTGATAACGTTATCGTTATAAAAAAATCTTTCTTTTGTTTTTCCTTTTATCATATGGGATCGACAAAAAGGTATCAATCTAATAAAAAAAAAACTTTCGCGGGCGAATATTTACTCTTTCCATATCTATTTCAGTTATAGGGTTAGTTCATGACCTCTCAAAATAAAAGAATAAAAGAGGAGGTCCCTGGTTTGTTCCGCCATCCCACCCAATGAATAATTAAGATTCATTTTCAATAGAATCTTCTGCATTCACGGGTTATATCGTTCCCATTGCTTCTCGATTAATGGTTAGGTCTGAATTTTCCGGCGGAGTCCTTTTTTCTTAAGTCAATTTTCTCAGTCTTTATTGGCTCGAGGCTCTTGATTTTTTTGTTCTATAAGTGGATTCAGCTAATTATGCATGAATCATTATTGAATTTATGCTTTATTACACTGCGTTTTATGAGATGACTCATCGACCTTACATATTGGAATCATATATCATTGATATTTCCGTTCTCTCTTTCTCTCATCCTTCCACTTATCCGCATATTTTTTTTTCTATTTTGCTTTCCGACTTAGAACTTCACAACTCATAATCAAATTGTTTTTTTTATCTTTATGCAAAAAAAGATTTCAGTTGCTACAACGATATGTCCAATATATTATATCTTTATCTTGACTGGTTCTTTGGATCCAGATAATGCGAAGCAATGAGTTGGTTATTAGTGCTATAGTTATTAGTTCATACTCTCGGCCCTGGTCCGTTTTTTTGAATCCTAGCCCTAAAAAAACCAACGAGTCACACACTAAGCATAGCAATTATATAAAATGATCAATCGAATTTTTATTGAACCCTCTAGAATTGCAATTGCAGAATTGCTCTTTTTTTGTTTTGCTTGAACATAAAAAGAATAAAAGAAAAGAATAAAAGGGTTTTTCTTTTTTTGTCCATTACTTTTGTCCATTACTGGGTATAATGGAAAAACACGTAAAGTCTTATTATTCTTCGTCTACAAATATCCAAATTTTGATTCCTAATACCCCGTATATAGTTCGAACTGTATAGGAACAATAATCAATTTTAGCTCCAATGGTTTGTAGAGGAACCCTACCTTCTCTGATCCATTCGACGCGTGCAATTTCTTTTCCGTCGATACGTCCCGCAATTTGTACTTGAATTCCTTTTGTATTCGCCAGCTCGGTTAATTCAATAGCTTTTTTCATTGCTTTGCGAAAAGAAACTCTATTCTTTAATTGGCCAGCTATAAATTCTGCAAGAATATTAGGGTGTCCATAAGGATTTGCAATTCGTGTAATAGCAATGTTTAGTTTTCGGTTCGCACAATGAAGTTCTTTTTGTACATTCATCTGCAATTCTTCGACTCTCCGCGGTCTATTTTCTATTAAGAATTTTGGGAATCCTATAGAAATTATGACTTGAATTAGATCGATTCTTTTTTGAATCTCTATCCGTGCAATTCCCTCAACGCCAACACCGGAGGATATTCTCATATTTTTTTGTACATAATTCTTAATACAGTTTCGTATTTTTTGATCTTCTTGTAGACCTTCCGAATAATTTTTTGGCTGTGCAAACCAAAGAGAATGATGACTTTGTGTTGTACCAAGTCGGAACCCAAGCGGATTTATTTTTTGTCCCATAATCCCCCACTACTATATGTATCATGACATGTCAGATTTTTGTTCTTTTTTTTAGTTATCAATCCAGATTTTTTTGAGTACACCGTATATTCTTCAAATTCTTTATATAAGGATATATCTTTCAAAACAATAGTTATATGACAAGTCGGTCTTTTTATCAGATAACTGCGCCCTCGAGCTCGAGGTTTTAATCTTTTCACAGCAGTACCCTCGTTTACTTCGGCTTTACTAATGACTAAATTTGCTTCGTTCAAACTCATATTGTGACTAGCATTTGCTGCTGCAGAATAAACCAATTTAAAAATGGGATAACACGCTCGATAAGGCATCAGTTCTAGTATCATAAGGCTTTCCTCGTAAGAACGCCTACGAATCTGATCGACTCCCCTTCGGGCTTTGTGAGCAGACATACATATATGTTG